GTAGATTGTCCCACACTAGCGCTTCCGCGCAATAACTCTACCACCGACGATCCTATTACAGGAATAGCGTCGGGTACACCTGTTACAATTTTTACTGCCCAATAACCTATTTGGTCCCACGGTAAGGAATAACCAGTTACACCAAAGGATGCAGTTAATACACCCAAAACTACACCCGTAACCCAAGTTAATTCGCGAGGTTTTTTAAAACCACCAGTGAGATACACGCGAAATACGTGCAAGATCATCATTAAGACCATCATACTTGCCGACCATCGATGAACTGATCGGATTAACCAACCAAAGTTAGCCTCAGTCATTATATATTGAACAGAGGCAAAAGCCTCTGTAACGGTCGGACGATAATAAAAAGTCATAGCAAACCCCGTCGCTACTTGGACTAAAAAACAAGTAAGTGTAATTCCTCCTAAACAATAAAATATATTGACATGAGGAGGAACGTATTTACTAGTTATATCATCGGCAATCGCCTGAATCTCAAGACGTTCTTCGAACCAATCATAGACTTTATTGAGATAGGTAAACCAAGGGACCCCCCTGAGAACCGTATATGAGAATTTCATCTCGTACGGCTCAAACAAAAATACTAAAATACTGGTTATTTGTAAAACGGATATGTGTAAGTTTTAAACTTCTTAACTTAATCCTAAAATTATATTCCAATTTGAAGGAAGATAAGAAAAAAATAGAAATCCCAAATTCTTTTTAGTTATAATGCCAAAATCTCAAGTCGGCTCACTAGTCTTTTCTCTTGATTCTTCGAGGCCTCTTGAATATTCTATTATTTACTTCATTTTTTTTATTTGTGTATGTAATGCGATTTTTATTTTACTGTTGTTTTTTGATTATTATTGATAGGAATTTTCTTGTTAAGACCCTATGAATCAATTCAAAAACCTCAGATTCATACCAGAACCACGATGATTTTCAAAAAAACCTTTAATCGAAGTCCAAAAATTCCCTGAGTAAGAACTGCTGGATCATCACTTATTCAATGACAGTGAATAGATATAATGAAAAAAATTCAAAGAAACTTTTGCCCTTTGATCAAAATAAATATAAGCGGGGGCAGTTTAAAAGAATAAAAATCGTTCATTTTATTCTTCTAACTCTTTAAATTTTTTTTAGTCCGGTTGCGAGGTTTAAATAGAAATATTAAGTATGAATCATAGTTCTAATACTTCAGAATCTATTTTCTATATTCCGTGTTCCAGATACTAGAATAAATATCTGACGGGGTAAAGCCATCTCTATCAAGATGATGGATCCTTTTTATGTTCTGTTTTATCAATAGGATCCTTTATAACAAGTCACACACTCATATTCCGGAAATACAGAAACAAAGAAGTTTCACGGTCGAACTACCAAATCAAAGACTTAAATGCAAAACTTTACCTTCTCTTCAAAAAAACTAATTAGTTGGTTCTTGTGAATCTAATTCTTAGCAATTTGGTCCAGTAAAATGGACGAATTATAAATCTCTAAAATAATAGAGAGAAATACCGCAAATAGAGCCATTGCAACACCCATAAAAGGAGTAGTTCCCCATCCAGGAGCTACTTTACCATATTCTGAATTCAATGGTTTCAATAAATCCCCTACAACAGTTCGTCTTGGACCAGATCTAGAACTACCCTCAACGGTTTGTGTAGCCATAAATCCTACTTTTTATTCATTGAGATTTGTTGACTTTGTATACCATTCCGCTGTAAATATAGGATCTTACCCTATAGATCTAGATCCATTTTGGTCTTGATATTATATAATAATGGAAACAGCAACCCTAATTGCCATCTCTATATCTGGTTTAATTGTAAGTTTTACCGGGTATGCCTTATATACTGCTTTTGGGCAACCCTCTCAACAACTACGAGATCCATTCGAAGAACATGGGGACTAGTTAAAGTAATGAGCCCCAATATTACGATATTGGAGGCTCATTGCTTCAATTGATATAATGAAAAATCATTTCACCTTTTTAGTTGGAACTATAGGGGGTTCTCGAAAAAAGATAGCGAAAAAAATGATTCCTAAAGTCGAGACTAAGAGGAATGTATAAACCAATGCTTCCATAGATTTGATCGTGGTTTACAATTATAGCTTTCATACCTGTTTTGAGAGGATTATCTCCTGGATAAAGAAAAAGAAAGAACAAGAGTAACACAAACTGCAATGATTCAAATAAAAATTTATTCAGTTCCCTATATCAATATCATAACAAAAAAAGTCGAATTGAAAAGGAACAAACGAATGTTCTTTCTATCAGACTGCCTGTCTTTTTGTGCTTGGATCTCCAAGTTTTTGGAATGCTCCAAATTCTACTTGAGCATCCAAATCTGGATCGATACCAGCAAAAACATCTCTGAACAAGGTTCTAGCACCATGCCAAATGTGCCCGAAAAAGAAGAGCAGAGCAAACGAAGCATGTCCAAAAGTAAACCAACCCCTTGGACTGCTACGAAAAACACCATCTGATTTTAAAGTCGCACGATCTAATTCAAAAATTTCACCCAATTGAGCACGTCTCGCATATTTTTTCACAGTAGCAGGATCACTATAACTGATTCCATTGAGTTCGCCACCATAGAATTCAACAGTTACACCTACTTGTTCGACACTATACTTCGATTCTGCCCTTCGAAAAGGAACATCAGCTCTAACAATTCCGTCTCCATCTACCAAAACAACCGGAAATGTTTCAAAAAAAGTAGGCATACGACGTACAAAAAGTTCACGCCCCTCTTTGTCTCTAAAGATAGGATGTCCTAACCAACCGACGGCTATTCCATCGCCATTGTCCATTGAGCCTGCTCTAAACAACCCCCCTTTTGCCGGATTATTGCCGATGTAATCATAAAAAGCTAATTTTTCAGGAATTTTAGACCAAGCTTCTGATAAACTTTGATTTTCGGCTAGCCCAGCACCAACTCTTCGATATATTTCTTGCTGGAAGTATCCCTGATCCCATTGATAACGAGTGGGACCAAATAATTCAATCGGGGTAGTTGCTGAACCATACCACATAGTTCCAGCAACAACAAAAGCTGCAAAAAATACAGCAGCGATACTACTGGAAAGGACGGTTTCAATATTTCCCATACGCAATCCTTTGTATAGACGTTGAGGTGGACGCACACTAAGATGGAAAAGACCCGCTAATATGCCTAATGTACCTGCTGCAATATGGTGAGAGGCTATTCCCCCCGGAACAAAAGGATCAAAACCTTCCACACCCCATGCGGGATTGACGGATTGTACCCTTCCTGTTAGTCCATAAGGATCGGACACCCATATTCCAGGACCAAACAATCCTGTTACATGAAATGCGCCAAAACCAAAACAAGCCACCCCTGCAAGAAATAAATGAATTCCAAAGATTTTTGGCAAATCCAACGAAGGTTTTCCAGTACGTTCATCACAAAAGATTTCTAGATCCCAATAGACCCAATGCCAGATAGCCGCCAAAAAGCACAAGCCCGAAAACACAATATGTGCCGCGGCCACACCTTCGTAACTCCAAATACCTGGATTCGTTATAGTCCCTCCTGTTATATTCCAACCACCCCAGGAATTGGTTATTCCTAAACGAGTCATGAAGGGTATAACGAACATACCCTGTCTCCACATTGGGTCAAGAACAGGGTCAGAGGGATCAAAAACTGCTAATTCATATAGAGCCATCGAACCGGCCCAACCAGCAACTAGAGCTGTATGCATTATATGGACAGAAAGTAAACGGCCGGGATCATTTAATACAACGGTATGAACACGATACCAAGGCAAACCCATGAAAATACCTCTTATATCAACAAAAAATAGACACTATGTAACTTTATTGCACTGTAAAAAACTATACTATGGACCCTCCCCTTTCAGTAAATTATCTTGCATAATCTCGCATAAAGAATTCATATTTGTTCTAGTTGTTTAGTAATAATGGAACTTGGAACAATTATATTCATTCGTAAGAACAAAAAGAAGCAGATCTATTCTATACCCGATAAGTAACAATACGCAATGGTGGTGGGGGTTGACTTTATTTTATATGAGTGTTTATAATCTATATGGGTGTTTATATCAGTGAATGCAGACGTATTCAAGAACGACACCTATGGGTCAAAACTTTCCTTTCATTCTGTTTAACGCTCTTTACACCAAAGCAAAGCAAAATAGAGAATTTTTTTCCATTTTATTATTATGCCAGTAGGTATTCCAAAGGTCCCGTATTTAGTTCCTGGAGATGATGATGCATCTTGGCTTGACTTATATAATCGCCTTTATTACCAAAGACTACTTTTTTTAGGTCAAGAGATAAACAGTGAAACATCAAATCACCTTGTAGGTCTCATAATATATTTCGGTCTAGCGGACAAAGACAAAGATTTATATCTGTTTATAAATTCTCCGGGCGGAGGAGTAATATCTGGAATGGCTATCTTTGATGCTATGCATTTTGTACAAGCAGAAGTACAGACAGTATGCGTAGGAATAGCCGCTTCAATGGCATCTGTTATTTTGGTAGGAGGAGAAATTACCAAACGTCTAGCATTCCCTCACGCTTGGCGCCAATGATTCTTATTTCTAGAAAAAAAAAAAAAGACTATGCCTACACCAATATTAAGTAAAAAACGCATGGCACTTCGAGTTCGATATGCAAAAATAATTTTTTTTTCAAAACCATTAGATTATATATCGAAAGAGTAGTATGAAAAAGGGGTATTTACCATTTTATCTGATCTATCAGGAGCCTTTTTTAGTGTCACAATCTTTTTTTGTTTTCACACCAGAAAACTTTGAACAATATTTATTTTTTATTATATTAACTATTTCAAAAAAGAAACTTTGGGATTGCTGAATAACAGACTAGACGAAATAAAAGAGCAACGGAATCATCACAGTAAAGAAAGGTGGTTATTGGATTATTTACTGATCTGGGTCTGCTAGACCTGGTATATTTTAAACTTCTTCGAGGGAAGGGAAGATCAAAATGAATTTTCCTAGTAGAGCCGTATGCTATATAAAAAAGAAACAAGATGTCTGCCTGTACGGCTTTAAATTTTATCTTCATTAGTTTTTTCTTATTTACATCCCTTAGCCTATAATCCAATCCAAGATTATTAGAAACCCTTATCATGTTATATTCTATATTATCAGGGTAATGATTCATCAACCTGCTAGTTCTTTGGGAGAGGGACCATCAGTAGAAAATCTCATGGATGCGAAAGAAGTAGAGAAAATGCGCGATATTATTACACAGATTTATGCACAAAGAACAGGCAAACCTTCATGGCTGATATACGAAGACATGAAAAGGGATTCTTTTATGTCAGCAGAAGAAGCCCGAGCCTACGGAATTGTTGATATGGTAGGAGCGGATTGAATAAAAAAAGAGGATAAAGGATTCTCTCATTTTATCTTTTTTAAATTCTTACCTACGTATACCAAAGATATTTTATAGAATCTAAATAATTCATAATTATCGGGTTAGGATTTATCTAAACCAGATCATTATATATATATAACTTAACTCACCATGCCAACTATAAACCAACTTATTAGAAACACAAGAAAGCCAATCCGAAATGTCACAAAATCTCCCGCTCTTCGGGGATGCCCTCAGCGCAGAGGAACATGTACTAGGGTGTATGTGCGACTCGTTTTTTTAGATAATAGACTAAAATTCTATTAATATAATAAGAATTGTGTATAAAATTTATGATTTCGATTGGTGCAAACCGAATCACTTTAATTTGCAATTTAAGATGAAAAAGACTTTCCCATTGGTAACAAATGGTTATCCATTAAGCGGGAAAAATCCTATTTCAAATAAAGAAAAATTATGTCCTAAATTTTGCAAGAACGGACTAAGAGGGTCAACTACCCAGTTAATCTTCATACTTAAATACCGTTACTGTATAGCTAGATTTCTTTGTGAAAGACCTATTACTAGATATTTAATGGGTAGAGCCCATGAGTGTGAACTGTACAAGTTAACAATAACATTGATTAAATGAAGATTCAATGAAGGAAGGGGCTCCGGTGTATAGAGAGGACCTCACCGTTTAAAACGTAATCATAGAAACGATGGAACCCACCATTTCTTTCTCCATTTCTATTTAATTCAAAATAAAAAAAAAAAGAAAAAAATCGTGGTTGGGAAGGTTAGAGTAGCAAAAGCCATTGGAATTATTCTTTTATACATTGGAAGAATCCCTTTTTGTTATTAATAGACTAGGAAGGATAAAAGAATAACTGAAAGAAAAAATCAAATAGTTATTCATCAAAGTCTCATTTATTCAATGACCAGAATTAAACGAGGATATATCGCTCGAAAACGAAGGCGTTTATTTACATCAAGCCTTCGCGGAGCTCATTCAAAACTTACTCGAACTATTTTACAACAGAAAATAAAAGCTTTGGTTTCCGCTAATCGGGATAGAGATAGGAAAAAAAGGGATTTTCGCAGTTTGTGGATCAGTCGAATAAACGCAATAATTGGCCAGAATAAGAAAATATACTATATTTATAGTAAGTTAATGTCTAATATGTACAAGAGGCAATTACTTCTTAATCGTAAAATAGTTGCACAAATAGCTATATTAAAGGGGAATTGTATTTTTATGATTGCCAACGATCTGATAAACAAATAAAAATTCCCCGGAGATTCAACTCCGGGAAGGTGGTAAAAAAGAAGCGATTTGTATGATAAAATAGAATTAGAATTCATATGACAAAGTCATCAAAATAAATAAAAAACCGCGCTAAAAAAAAAAGATTTATTCTTCTTTACCTATTCTCTTTTTTCTTACAACGCAAGAACCCCAATAGGATTTTCGTAGTTTTCGAACAAAATATTAATCCACATTTTCATTGAGTTTAGATTCAAAATTGAATTCAATTGAAGAGTAACTCTATTTTTTTTTTTTTTTAAGAACAGTCTTTTTTTTAAGAACAGTCTTTTTTTTAAGAACAGTCGTAGTAGTTCTAGTGGTCGACTCGCTTTTTTCAAATTTTTTTTTTTCATTCTTAACAAAAGGTAATGAATTTACAAAAGGTAACAAAGATAAAATACGAGCTTGTTTTATAGCAATCGTAATTAATCGTTGTTGTTTTAAGGTCAATCTATTCACGCGTCTAGATAATATTTTTCCTTGTTGACTAATAAATCGATAAAGTAAACTCATGTTTTTATAATCAATTCGATCCCCCGATTGGATCGGGGACAAACTCCTACGAAAAGATTGCTTAGATTTAAGAAAGAGTCGCTTAGATTTATCCATGGTTTTTTTATTCCTATACCGAAAATCCTATTTCTTATAAAAATTTATTTATATTCTTATTTTTTTCTATATGTTTGTTAATGTTTGTTATATATATATATGCTATATAATATAATTTTATTATATATAATCTAAAAAATCTTCTTAATGTTCTATTTCTTATATAAATTTATAATTGAATTCTAATATAATTTTTAGAATATATCTTCTATCTGAAAGATTATTTTTTATCTGTAAGGGTAACACACAAGCGAGCCATTTTCTCTATTTCTTTATCTCTGCGTGAATCATATGTTTGCAACAAAAGGGACAGAATTTTCTCAATTCCAATCGATTCGGCGTATTGTGTCGATTCTTTTGAGTAATATATCTAGAAATCCCCCTTGATTCCTTATTAACACTCTTTTTATCACAATTAGTACATTCCAAAATAACAGTAATTCGGATATCTTTACCCTTGGCCATGCATGAACCTCCTTTGATTTTTTGATTCACTTAACTCTTCGATTTTCAGATTTGAAGCGAAGAATAAAAAAGGAACTAAAAAAGTATAAGTTGATAATTCAAAATAAAATTATCAAATATTTCGTTCCAATTAATTTTTATAGTACAGTAAAAATTCAGTAATAAAATGATTTCGAACTATATTTCGAATCGCAGTAAAGTATTTGACTTTTCATTTAAGTTAAGTATCTTCTATGATATTATTGCCCCTGCCCAAGTATTCCAATTCCATTTGTGGTCTCACTCTATTATAAATAGCAATGGAATTGAATAAAAAATTCAATTCCATTGAAACCTGGCAAAAATTCCGAGTTTCACTGAGGCCAAATCCACCTTTCCCTTTCTTTGAAACTTCTTCTAATTCGAAAAAAGAAGGAATTAATCACAGATATTTGATTTGATATCTAATCTTCGTCACACCTTCCAGTCCCAATTCCAATAACTAGAATTAAAAAAAGGGGAATATCAATGCATCCGGGAATAAACGATTGATTTCTATCAAGAGACCCGCTAAAACCGCGAACCATAGAGTACTTGCCACTGGTGCCACAGAGAGATATGTTTTTAGATCTCGCATTTCAAATCCTCCTTCGTTTTTTTCTTGTAATTTGTAATACATAATTACATATAGGAATATGATAAAATAGTTATTTTATTTTTTTAATAATCACTTGCATTTGTCGGGGGAAGTCCGAATTCAATTTGAATTGAATAACGATTCATGAGATATTTTTTTTTTTTTTCATTCTATAATATTATTAATATTATTTTAACTATATTATTCTATAATGAATTTTCTGAAATTATGAATTTTATTATTATAATATATATTATAATATAAAAATAATAAGAATATTTTTTATTATTCTATATTCTATTTTTCATATTTAAAAAAATTTTTGATATTTAGATTCTTTATATATATATTCTTTGTTTTTAGATTCTTTAGTTACTATTATACTCTATATCTATATATTCCCTTTAATTTAATTAAATATTTTTATTCTATAGAATATAGAAATAGAATAATTTGTAATACATAATTACATATAGTTCGATATTATTTAATAGGATATGAGAAAGTAAAAAAAAAAGAAAAAAATGTGGAAAACAAGACAAAGATTCTTTAGAATGAAACTGGAAACCCATGGACATGGAAAGGGATGTAGCGCAGCTTGGTAGCGCGTTTGTTTTGGGTACAAAATGTCACAGGTTCAAATCCTGTCATCCCTATCCCATACTATTAGTTATTGTATGAGCAGTAAAAATAGATCAATTGAGACGAATTAAAATTGGACATACTAACTAAATAGCAATAGTTCACTATGGATAACTATTGCTATTTAGTCAGTATATGCATGCAAGATGTATTAGCATCACATAAAAAAAATTTTTTATGAAAAAAAGCGCTCTTAGTTCAGTTCGGTAGAACGCGGGTCTCCAAAACCCGATGTCGTAGGTTCAAATCCTACAGAGCGTGATTACATTATTGTTATATCGAATCGAGAACGAGAATGATACGGAAATAAAGGGATAACAGTCTAATCTAAAGTCTGAATTGGATCTCCGTTGTTAATTTAATTTAATTTTAATCCTAAAACAACGAAATAGGAGTAGGAGGTCAATAAACAAAGGAGATGTTACTTAATCAAAGATCCAATTGATCACCACGTCGATATTGTAAATATGCAGTTACAAATAACCCAGCCAAAGTAATAGGGATTAGACCTAAGACGATTCCGAATAGAAAAACTTCAATCATTTTAATTTGTTTGAAAGGAAAAAAAGGGAGGGTAATATCTATCCTTAAATATGAATTTTTATTTACCATGAGTCTCAATCACGAAAAATTGCAAATTTACATGATAAGTAACTATGGAAGATCTAGAATATTTCAAAATTTCGAATCGAATTCATCTAAAAATTTCAAATCAAATAAGTCGTATCTTATTCAGACTGATAAAAATACCTGCGGTTATAGTTAAAACTGCTAGTAGAAAACCGAAATAACTGGTTATAGTGGGCATAAGGAAACTAAATGAAATATGTTCTTTTTATACATATGTTTATAAAGCACTTTCCTAAGTTTCCATTTTTCTTTTTTGAGATAAAAAAAGAAGCAAAAAATACCACGTGAAAGATACAATTGAAAATAATTGATTCATCAATCAATTATTACGAACGAACAAAAAGAA